CATAGCTAATTACTCCTATCTTTTTTTTGTAAAGACGAGGAAACATATTCTATTTTCAATATTCTCCTATTTACTACGGCGACGAAGAATCAAACTATCACTATATTTATTCCTTTTTCTACTTCTTCTTCCAAGCGCAGGATAACCCCAAGGGGTTGTGGGTTTTTTTCTACCAATTGGGGCCCTCCCTTCACCACCCCCATGGGGATGGTCTACAGGGTTCATAACTACTCCTCTTACTACAGGACGCTTACCTAGCCAACACTTAGATCCGGCTCTACCCAAACTTTTCTGGTTCACCCCAACATTACCTACTTGTCCGACTGTTGCTGAGCAGTTTTTGGATATCAAACGGACCTCCCCAGATGGTAATTTTAATGTGGCCGATTTACCCTCTTTTGCAATCAGTTTCGCTACAGCACCCGCTGCTCTCGCTAATTGTCCACCCCTTCCAAGTGTGATTTCGATGTTATGTATCGCCGTGCCTAAGGGCATATCGGTTGAAGTAGATTCTTCTTTTTGATCAATCAAAACCCCTTCCCAAACTGTACAAGCTTCTTCCAAAGCATACGGCTTTCTGGATGTATATGATGATATCTAGACAGATGGATCTCATATGAATCGTATGATGAAGTACCACATGAGTGGATATATAGGAATCCAAATCTGCCGAATCACTCATGTTATGATCTTCTACATCCTAGGTCTCCCCGTTCCTTCATCTGGCTTATGTTCTTCATGTAGCATTCAGACCGAATGACTCTATGAAATTACGTCGATACTTCCACATATTAATATTACGGGTAACGTAGGAGACATATCTCTTTTTCCCCGGGGGTAGAATTACCACTGCTTAGCTTTCAATTCGCCTCTGACCATCAAATGAAATGTGAATAACCCGTCTTCCTCTCTTTGAAACAAGGGGCGTTTCCGGCTCTGTCGGTGCTTCAAACAATTTTGTCTTCTCCATATTACTATATCTCTAGAGTCAATAATTTTATATGAGGAACTACTGAACTCAATCACTTGCTGCCGTTACTCTTCAGTTTTCTGTTGAGGTCTATCCCGTAGAGGTACTCAAATTGGATCAGTGATCGATTTCTAGGTTTCGTTGTAAACCTAATTGGTTACTTCCAATTACGTAAATCAATGGTTCAAACCGCACTCAAAGGTAGGGCATTTCCCATTGAGATAGGAACTTCTGTACCAGAAACAATGGTATCTCCAATTATAGCCCCTCTGGGATGTAAAATATATCTCTTCTCACCATCCCCATAGTGTATGAGACAAATATATGCATTTCGATTAGGGTCGTATTCTATGGTTACGATTCTACCAGATATGTCTTTTTCATTCCGTCGAAAATCGATTTTACGGTATAGACGCTTATGACCTCCCCCTCTATGCCTTGCGGTAATGATTCCTCTGGCATTACGACCTTTACCACAACGACGCTGTCCATAGATCAAATTATTTCGTGGATTGGATTTCACTTGACTGCCGACGGCTCCATTGCGTGTGCTCGGGGTAGAAGTTTTGTATAAATGTATCGCCGTGTTATTAAGTATTTTGATTTAAGTTCTTTTCTTTCTAAGAGGTGGAATAGAATAACCCGGTTGAAGCGTAATGATCATACGTCTGTAATGCATTGTATGTCCCATAATGGGTCCCATTCTTCTACCCTTTCCCGGGAGTCGATGACTATTCATAGCTATTACCTTGACACCAAAGAAGAGTTCGACCCAATGCTTTATTTCTGTCCTAGTTGATCCTGATTCGACATTAGAAGTATATTGATTGTTCCCCAATAACCGAATACTTTTGTCTGTAAATACTGCATATTTGATTCCATCCATAAATCCATTTTCTTCCCTATGAGTTCCAGTATCGATAAGAATTCTATTTCTTACTGTTCATATGTTATGGTATGAATATATCATACTAATTCGTTATGTATGGATGATGAGATTTCATTGATACAGAGCCAATTCCAATAGACGTATTGAACGTTCCCGTTGGCGTGCATCCAGCAGGAATTGAACCTACGAATTTGCCAATTATGAGTTGGGCGCTTTAACCATTCAGCCATGGATGCGTAACGGGGATCGTCATACATCGTAAATAAACAAATTCCAATTGAAATGAAATCCTTAGGAGGAATCAATGAAGCAGGAAGCAGTGAAACGACATCCGTTAAAATCCTGGATCCTCGAATTGAGAGAGATATTGAGAGAGATCAAGAATTCTCACAATTTAGTAGATTCGTGGACCAAATTCGATTCCGTGGGATCTTTGACTCACATTTTTTTCCACCAAGAACGTTTTATGAAACTCTTTGACCCCCGAATTTGGAGTATCCTACTTTCGCGCGATTCACAGGGTTCAACAAGCAATCGATATTTCACGATCAAAGGTGTAGTACTGCTTGCAGTAGCGGTCCTTATATATCGTATTAACAATCGAAATATGGTTGAAAGAAAAAATCTCTATTTGATGGGGCTTCTTCCTATACCTATGAATTCCATTGGACCCAGAAATGAGACATTGGAAGAATCTTTTGGGTCTTCCAATATCAATAGGTTGATTGTTTCGCTCCTGTATCTTCCAAAAGGGAAAAAGATCTCTGAGAGTTGTTTCATGGATCCGAAAGAGAGTACTTGGGTTCTCCCAATAACTAAAAAGTGTATCATGCCTGAATCTAACTGGGGTTCGCGGTGGTGGAGGAACCGGATCGGAAAAAAGAGGGATTATAGTTGTAAGATATCTAATGAAACCGTAGCTGGAATTGAGATCTCATTCAAAGAGAAAGATATCAAATATCTGGAGTCTCCTTTTGTATCCTATACGGATGATCCGATCCGCAAGGACCATGATTGGGAATTGTTTGATCGTCTTTCTCCGAGGAAGAAGCGAAACATAAGTAACTTGAATTCGGGACAGCTATTCGAAATCTTAGTGAAACACTGGATTTGTTATCTCATGTCTGCTTTTCGTGAAAAAAGACCAATTGAAGTGGAGGGTTTCTTCAAACAACAAGGAGCTGGGTCAACTATTCAATCAAATGATATTGAGCATGTTTCCCATCTCCTCTCGAGAAACAAGTGGGGTATTTCTTTGCAAAATTGTGCTCAATTTCATATGTGGCAATTCCGCCAAGATCTCTTCGTTAGTTGGGGGAAGAATCCGCACGAATCGGATTTTTTGAGGAACGTATCGAGAGAGAATTGGATTTGGTTAGACAATGTGTGGTTGGTAAACAAGGATCGGTTTTTTAGCAAGGTACGGAATGTATCGTCAAATATGCAATATGATTCCACAA